CTAATAGGTTTAGGTAGGACGCAACATAAAATAAACCAAATTTGATACCCGAATATTCGGTTTGATAACCGGCTACTAATTCTTCTTCTGCTTCTGGTAAATCAAAAGGTAATCTCTCACATTCCGCTAGGGAAGAAATTAGAAAAACTATAAACCCTATAGGTTGACGCCACAAATTCCAACCCCAAAAACCATATTTTGACTGCGCCTCAACTATATCAACTGTACTTGAACTGTTAGATAATCATAGTCGATGATAACATCACTGTTCCCATCGCTATTACAGAACCGTATATGAGATTTTCACCTCATACGGCTCCTAGGGGGCCATAAATAAATCTAAGGACCGGATTGTATTATTTATCTTGATATGTTTGTAGGATAGATAGGATCAAAATCTATCGGACGGCCCCGAATTAGACCAGCGGAATTCTGTCTGTTATAATATTATATAATAATAAATAAATAATAATAAATAAAAAAAAGTACTTCTGAATTGATCTCATCCTTTAAGAATTTTAATCTTCTTTGTTGAGTAATAACTTAATCCTTCAATAAAATACTCCTTGTAGAAATATCAATAGATAGTTCAACCCATCGTTTTTGATTACGAGAAAGAATTAGGGTTCAGGAATTAAATTATGACATGAATTCTATCTCTATGAATATGGATATAGACGAATGGATATAGTAAAGAAAAAATAAAAAAAAATATCATTTTTATTGTAATTGCATTTTTTCTATTTTTTTTTTTCGTTCCTATTCTTCTTTCTGAGAAAAAAAAGGGGGGGGCTTATACTTATAAAGTAAAGGATTATTTCGTTCCTCATAGTCATTTCTTTAATCGGCGGATAGGAGCATACTCTGGATCGGAATTATGGGGAGTACGGCCTGATCATTTCTACCAATTTAAAGCCCCAATTAGTATTCTTTTTATATTATGTTATGCTGAATCTCCCTTGGGTAATTTACATAATCTCCATTACTAATCCTTTGTGTATCTTGGTGTTCCTAACCATCCACTCAGTTTTGTGCAATCCTCCATTATGGTAATACATATCTCATGTATGGTAATACATACAAACGATAGTAAAAACTCAATACAGTTGATCTTTTGAGCCCGCTTCAAGCCAGGATGACTAATCAACCAATCTTGGGGTAAATGAATGGCCCCTTTTGCTTATGTTTATTTCCGTTTTATTCTTGTACATAGGAAAGGAGACTCAATATTTTTCCTGCGAATATATAAGCTGTTTTTTTTCACTCATATAACTATCTAATTTAGTTCATCAATCTGAATAATGAATAAAAAAATGAAGATATCTATTCAATTAATTCCACCCCTTTCCTAGAAAGAAAAGAACGGGAAAAATTTTATGTTTCAACGAATCGCACGTAGAGATATTGATAACACACATAGAGTTAATGGTATTTCATAACTAATCGATTGAGCAGCAGCTCGTAGACCACCCAAAAAGGAATATTTATTATTTGATCCATATCCTGACATAAGAAGTCCAATGGGGGCAATACTTGAAATAGCAATCCATAAAAAAACCCCAATATTTAGATCAGCTAAAACAAGGTGAGAGTTAAAGGGAATTACTGAATAGCTTAGTAAAATTGATATGACTGCTATGGATGGTCCGATACTGAATAAACGAGTATCCCCTCTAGATGGAAGAAGATTCTCTTTGAAAAGTAGTTTTGTTCCATCTGCTAGAGCTTGAAGAATTCCCAAAGGACCGGCGTATTCAGGTCCAATACGTTGTTGTATCCCTGCGGATATTTCTCTTTCTAACCACACAATTACTAATACGCCTATTGTGATTCCCAATACAGGAGTAAAAATAGGGACAAGTGCCCATATAATTCCATAAACCTCTTTTACGTTTACGAATTCCAATCTGTAAAAAGAATTGATATCTTGTACTTCGGTTGTATCAATTATCATTTCAACGATCAACTTCTCCCATAATGATATCTATGCTACCTAATATTGTCATAATATCAGCCAATTTCATTCTTTTAACTAACTGAGGAAGAATTTGCAAATTGATAAAACCCGGTGGGTGAATTTTCCATCTCCAAGGAAAAGCGCTCTGATCCCCTATCAGAAAAATTCCCAATTCTCCCTTTGGGGTTTCGACTCTCACATAAAGTTCTTGTTTCGGCAATTCAAAGGTGGGAGAAGTTTTTTTACTAATGAATCGATATTCAAAATCATTCCATTCTGGATCTCTTTTTCTATCAAAACGTCGGATTTCAAAATTCTCATAGGGCCCCCCCGGAATTCCTTCCAGAGCCTGTTGAATAATTTTTATGGATTCTGTCATTTCACCGATTCGGACTAAATAACGAGCTAACGAATCTCCTTCTTTTTGCCATTGGACTTCCCAATCAAATTCGTCGTAATATTCATAATGATCAACTTTACGAAGATCCCACTGTATCCCGGAAGCTCGTAGCATTGGTCCTGATAAACCCCAATTTATTGCTTCTTCTCCACCAATAATACCCACTCCTTCAACTCGCTCTAAAAAAATAGGATTTCGCGTAATAAGTTTTTGATATTCAGCAACCCCCGTTAAAAAATAATCGCAGAAATCCAAACATTTATCTATCCAGCCATGAGGTAGATCGGCCGCCACCCCTCCAATACGAAAATAATTATGCATCATTCTCATACCGGTAGCAGCTTCGAATAGATCATATACTAATTCTCTTTCTCTGAAAATATAGAAGAAAGGAGTCTGTGCACCAAGATCTGCCATAAAAGGACCAAGCCATAACAGATGAGAAGCTATACGACTCAACTCCAACATAATTACTCTGATATAGCTGGCTCTTTTAGGTACTTGAATATTTCCCAACTGTTCTGGTCCATTTACAGTTATTGCTTCTGTGAACATGGTAGCTAAATAATCCCAACGTGTTACATAAGGCAGATATTGTATAATTGTTCGGTTTTCCGCAATTTTTTCCATCCCCCTGTGTAAATAACCTAATATTGGTTCACAGTCAATAACATCTTCACCATCGAGAGTAACGATGAGTCGAAGAACACCATGCATTGATGGATGGTGGGGACCCATATTGACTATCATGAGATCTTTTCTTGTAGCTGGTACATTCATAGGTTTTTCCTCGATTCATTTTTCCATAAATTAATGAAAACGAAAAGAAGTTCATCAAAATTCAAGATCTAATAAATCAAATAATTCAAAAATGACTCTTCAACTTAACAAGTTTTTGACTCTCGAATATCCAACCGATTAATTAATTCTTTATAATGTACTCTATTTTTCTTTGACAAATAAGACAACAGCCGTTGGCGTTTTCCTAGAATTTTCCGTAGACCTCTCTGAGATAAATAATCTTTTCTATGTAATTTCAAATGTGAAGTAAGTTTTTGTACCTTATTGGTGAAACTGACTACTTGAAATTCAACGGATCCCCTGTTTTGTTCTTTTTCTTCTTGTGAAATAATTGAGATGAATGAATTTTTTACCATAAAATCTTCTTTTCTTCCCCCCCTTTTTTTAATTTAAAAATATTTTTCTTTTTTTTTGAATTTAAAGGTATTTTTTATGTGTGCATCTTTTTGTTTTTATATACCAGTTTTCAATCGTGGATACATATGCATCCTTACCATACTAAAACGCTTACCATTATTGGTATCAAACCAATAGCGATTGGTACAAGTTAAGTTCTCGAATTTATAATTGGTCCAAAGCCAAAGAAACAAATTCAATTTAATTAGTTTATTTTTATCTCTATCAGGACGTTTGCTTTTATCATCCAAAACGTGACCATAGTTTTTTACGTCATTCTTATTGTAAAATTTTGTGATTATATTTATATGAATACTATTTGTATATTTCAAATTGATTGTATATTTCGAATTGAAAAAAATTAGAATTCTCGACTCTTTACGATATCCAGGGGATGCAACATTTTCAGGAACAAGTAAATCATAATGATTTTTGTCTCTATTTCCAATCATCTTTTGATGTCTTGAAATGGATTCAGCAAAATGCTTCTTATCAACGCGGCTTTTTTGTTGGTAGCGTTGATTAATTTGGTGTTTATTCTTATGAATAAAGAAAAGGCTTTTTGTTAGATGCATAATAAATTGTCCGTCATTTTTTCCAGACAGACGAAGTGGTTCAATAATCAATATTCCCTTTTTCATCAATTCTATAAGGGTTAAATCTTTTTGGATCATCAGAATATCCAGACTCATTTCTCCCCTTTGAATAGAGGATATAATAATTTCTTTTGGATTCATTAGTTTAAGCAGGAGACAATATATTTTGATATTATTGATTATTCTTTGATTTAAAGAATCATCCCATCTTAATTGAAAACGTAAATACCGTTTTAGGAAGAAATCAAGCTCTGCTTCCGTGTTATTCTTGTATTTCTTTTTCTTTCTACGTTTTTTCATGTCTGAGTCTGATCCCCCATAATCTTCTTCAATATCTTTTTCGTGGTTGGAGCAAACAACTGATCCAAGGGCCAAGGGGCCCTCGAATTCTTTTTCTTCTTGATTTTGATTCTCTAATTCAAGAGATTTTTTTTCATGCGATGATATAAAAAGATTCCCCTTTTTCTTTCTGTTGATGTTTTTATTTTTACTAACATTTCTATTAAAATTAAAAAAAAGTAATTTGATTGGTATGATCCATGGCTTAATCTTATATACACCGTAAAGTACCACAAATTTTTGAAATAGCCAAAGTTCCAGATTTGAGATGGAATGGTTTAGTATTTCTTTGTTCATCCCCATCCAATCAAACCAATCAAAAAAGGTTTTTTTTTGATTGGTTTGATTGGATGGGTTGATTTCTTGATCTTGATGAATTGTGAAATAAAAAAGATTTTTCGTAGCAATTTTATCAATTATTTGATAATTATTAATTCCAGTTTTAGTATTTTTATTACTCTTGGTTCCTGTATCGATCCAGGACTTAATATCAACTTTCTTTCTAAAACAAAAATTGAGAATTCTCCAATCAAAATCTTTTTTATCCGGATTTTTCTCCATATCCATAATATCATCTTTTCCTAGATAATGATTGATAGGAATACCTTCCAGCATATAAAAGAAATTGCGTTTACGTGTGTTGTAATTATAAAAAACCTCTTGGTTATTAGTTATTTGTAATGGTGATTCATAAACGTATGAGTTCTTCTTATCTTCATAATTAATAGATTTATATGCTAAAAAATTATATTTATAGTGTTTTTTAAATTTTTCTTTTTGATTTAGTAATGAGTCTGCTTTAAAATGAAAATTATTTTGTTTTTCGTAATGAATTAATTGGTCTTTTTCATATGAATCCCATTTGTTTAAATCTTTATTGTGAGTTATACAGTGTTGATTTACTTTATTTCGCCATTTTTGTATTATTAATCTGAACCATCTAATCTGAGATAAATCGTATTGATAATGATCCTTTAACCAATTTTTACATCGATTCATTACAGAATTTCTTTGTGTTCTAAAATAATCTTTTGTTTGATTTTTAAGAAAAAGAGATGTTCTGTAATTTCTGTAATATTGAAGAACGGATCTTAACTTATCTAAGTATAAGTTAATAACTTGGTCTTGTGATAATTTGTAAAATACATATATTTGAGACAGGGAGGGTAAATTACAAAAAATCTTTGATTTCTTAATCTTATTAATCATATTACTATTAGAAAGTAACTTTAAAATAGTCGAAATAAAGTGAATTGTATTTGGATTTGTTTTATGAATTCTTTTCCTGAGAATATTAATGATACATATACATAGAACAATAGTTATGTATATTTTTTCAATAAAAATTTTTATAAAATAATGTTCTTTACGGACTAATTGAGCATTTTTTATTTTTACTATTTGCCAAAAATTTTTTGAGGATCCTAATCTTTTGGCATCATAGCTTATTTTATTATTATTAGGACTAATATTTGTTTCTGAGATTAGAAATCTTTTTTTCTTGTCTTTTGGAATTTTTTCTATTTGATTTAGAATTTCACTTGTTCTATCAGTCAGATCTTTCATTTTTTTTTCCGTCAATGAATACCAATCCATAAGTCGAATTTGAACGGACGATTCGTTAATTATCTGATTAGTAATTATCGAATCTTTTTGAGTTTCATTCAATTCATATATTTCTCTAAATCCAAATAATGGAATTGGTTTTATTTTTGAAATTTCTTTTAGTATTTCTTTTAAAAATAGAATGCTTTTGAGGACCCAGTTTTTTGTTTCTTTTGATTTTGAGACATTTAAAAAAATTTTTGTTCTTTTTTTTAAAATTCTTATAACTAGAAAACATTTTTTTTTCAACTTTCTAATTTTTTTTTTTAGTTTTTTCAAAACGGGTTCAAAAGATGAAAGTTGTTTTCGGGGAGAACAAAAAGGCAATTCCGCTTCCATTCCCAAAACTGTTAAAAAACAAAAATCATTTTTTTGTTCTTTTTTTTTCATTGGATTTTTATGAGGAAATCTGGGCTTAGATTTGTGCCAAGGTTTTAGACGAAAAGGAAATAATATCTTTATCTGAATACCGTCTGTTAACCAATTTTTCGGAAATTCTGTTTCTGATAATTGAACTCCGTTATAGGTGCATTTAACATGTATTTCTCGATTCCAATCCCTTAAATCTTCGGACCATTCGGGAAATTGAAATAATAGTATACGGACGATATTTTTAGCTATTATTAATGAGGGCAATATAATATATTTTCTAAGAGTCGATTGGGTTACTAACACGAAACCTCTTATTACTTGAGCAAATAGGATACTATCCCAGGCTTCCGCTATTTCTATCTGTGTCCCCTCCTCTCTTTTTTCTTCTTCTCTTTTGTCCTCTTCTTTTTTCTCGCTTTCTTTTTTCTTTTTTTCTGTATAATCCGAAATCATGAATTCAACGTTTTTACATATCCAATTTATAAACATTATTTTCATCAGTTCGGAGATATCAAAAGAAAAAAAAAAGGGTTTGTCTATTCTGTCCAAAAAGGGGGGGGCATGTACATTTGCTTGAAGGAGTTCCCAAGAAACCGTTTTACGCCTTTGAGCGCGCATGGAGCCTTTGATTACGTCTCGACGAAAATCCGATTGTTGTGAATAACGTATCAAAGCCACTTCGTCTGCTTGATCAGTATTAGTAGTATCTTTGGTATTATTATCGGTATTCTGCTGATTATCAGTAAAAATCACTACACGTTTAGCTTTTCTTGAACGAATCTCATGATCTGCTGCCGCGTTTTCTTCATTTTCTCCCTCTTGTTGTTCCAAATCATTGATTAATTTGTATAGCCATCGAGAAACTTTTTTACTGATTTCTTTTATTCGAATAGATCTTTTTCTAATTTTTTTATCGTTGGGGTTGGCAATAACTGCGTTGAATAAAAATTTTAAAATTTTTATTTGATCCTTTGAATCCGTTTTTCTTTGTTCGTGTTCTGGAAATAAAGGGAGCCCCTTAAAATTGAAACTTG